TTTGTAATTATTTTAATATTGTAATTAATGACAATTAGTTTTAGGTGATAAGCACTACTAGGCACTTTTCTGTTTTACGGGGGGTTTACAGAAGTCATAGAGATGTCAGGAGTGTAGGGGGGTAGGGGGGTTTACCCGTAAAAAAGCTAAGAAGGGGGGCTCTTAGGGAGTTTAGTATTGATTAAGCACTACTTATGCACATGAAATAGATATATGCAATTCTAAAGTAATGACTTTTAACATTTAATACTATTTGCGTGAAATCAAGATCCAGTTCAACCTTATTAATCATATCTGTATGCACTCTGAAGTGTCAAGTGAAAGGAGACCTAAAAAAGGAACCAAATGCCCCTTAGAGTGAATGCCCGGCTTGGTGGGTAACGAGTCGTTAGTACCCCACCATTAACTTATGCACGGGCAGAGAGCAGCTTTGCGATGAGGAATAATATAGACCAAATGGCCCTGAAATAGGAACCAAATGCCAGGAATAGTTCACTAGGTGAAACCCCCACGATATCTGCCCCTGACCATCAATAAACGTTGGCAATTAAGAATCACTTTTGGTGGTTTCTTACTACATACACAGCACTCTCGGATCTCAGGTGGAGTTAGGGACAATGCCGGCGCGGCGACTTATATGCTTAACTATGGGACTAGCGTTGTTTTGTGTGATACAGATGTTTGTTAATATTTTTCATGTCTTATGTAGAGTATTAAGTAACATGGTGTTATATGAGGGCTTAATATAAATTGATGTTGATAATACATAAGTATTTCTTTTAATCATTGACTAGAGTTATTCCGTTCAAGATTTCTTTTGTCAATCCAGTTACTTGAGTCTTAATTGTATGGGTTGTGTCTACCTTAAATAACATGGTGTTATATGAGGGCTTAGATGGGTAATATGTTGATATTACATATATGTAAATGCGGACATAAAACCCCACCTAACCTAAAAAGGTCGGGCGGGGTTTTTCAGAGAATAGTTTAGTTGAGAATCTTAGCTTTGGGAGTTAAGGGTGGGAGTTAAAATCTCCTTTCTTTGAGCACTAAGGGGGATTTTAACCTCCGACTTTCGGATTACAAAACCGATGTTCTAACACTGAACTATTAGGGCAAATTCAATTGAGTGTTTTATTTTCAATTCATCCTGCTAAGGGTATTAGGGTTAGGAATAATATGAAATATAAGAAGGAGGCTACTTGTCCAATAATGATGAATGGGTGTTCTACCGGCATTCCTCCAATTCATGTGAGAATAACAACGTCCGCTACTAGTGTTCAGAAGAGGGTTTGGGTTAAGGGGCGGAATGTTAGTCCTCGTTGTTTTGAGGTGTGTAGGAATGGAACTAGTATCAACACTAGAATAGAGGAAAGTAAAGCTAGGACTCCTCCTAGTTTGTTTGGGATTGAGCGTAGAATGGCGTATGCAAATAGAAAATACCACTCTGGTTGGATGTGGGGGGGTGTTACTAGGGGGTTGGCCGGGGTGAAATTATCTGGGTCTCCTAATAGATTGGGTGAGAATAGAGCGATGGCAGTTAGTGCAATTAATAGTACTATGAACCCTAATAGGTCTTTATATGAGAAGTAAGGGTGGAATGGGATTTTATCCGAGTCAGAGTTGATTCCGGCTGGGTTGTTTGATCCTGTTTCATGGAGAAATAATAAGTGGATGATTACTATTGCTGCAATTACAAATGGGAATAGAAAGTGAAATGCGAAAAATCGGGTGAGGGTAGCATTGTCTACGGAGAATCCTCCTCAGATTCATTGTACTAGTATGTCCCCTACGTATGGGACGGCCGAGAATAGGTTAGTGATAACTGTAGCTCCTCAAAAGGATATTTGTCCTCAAGGAAGAACGTATCCCACGAAAGCAGTTATTATTACTAATAATAGGAGGACTACTCCTGTATTTCATGTCTCCTTGTACAAGTAGGAGCCATAGTAAAGGCCACGCCCAATGTGCATGTAAATGCAGATGAAGAAGAAAGATGCTCCATTAGCATGTAGGTTGCGGATTAGTCATCCGTAATTTACGTCGCGGCAGATGTGGGCTACTGATGAAAATGCTGTTGAGATATCAGAGGTATAGTGTATTGCAAGGAATAGTCCTGTGAGAATCTGTGATGCTAGACAAAGGCCCAATAAGGACCCAAAGTTTCATCATGCGGAGATATTAGCTGGGGTAGGTAGGTCCACTAGTGCGTCGTTGGCAATTTTTAGTAGAGGGTGGGTTTTACGGAGGCTGGCCATAAGTTCTTGTAGTTGAATTACAACGGTGGTTTTTCAAGTCGTTAGTTCTGGTTAAAGTCCAGGCAGGAATTATGACTTATTTAATGTTTTTATTTTTATTTGGATTGATTGTTGGGTTGGTGGGGGTTGCTTCTAATCCCGCTCCTTATTTTGCGGCCTTGGGGTTGGTTTTGGCGGCGGGCTGCGGGTGTGGAATTTTAGTGGGTTTTGGGGGGTCATTTTTGTCCTTGGTTTTATTTTTGATCTATTTAGGGGGAATGTTAGTAGTGTTTGCTTATTCTGCTGCTCTAGCAGCAGAACCTTTTCCTGAAACTTGGGGAGATCGTTCAGTTTTAGGTTATGTTGCTATTTACTTATTAGGGGTTTTATTTTTTAGTACTTGGTTTTGGGGGTCGTGGTATGGTGGATCTTGGGTTGTAGTAGAGGAGATAAAAGATTTTGTAGTGGTTCGTGGAGATGTTGGGGGAGTTTCTTTAATATATTCCTACGGGGGGCTGATGTTGGTTTTGGGGGCTTGGGTTTTGTTGTTAACGCTATTCGTAGTCTTAGAATTAACTCGGGGGCTTAGTCGTGGCACTTTGCGTGCTGTCTAGGCAATTATTAGGAGAATGGCTAGGGCTGAGGACATAAGGAAGATTGTGAGGTAGGTTTTAATCATTCCTTGTTGGGCGTTGCTTGTAGCTGAGATTAGTGGTAGGTGGGATAGTGTCACTGTCTTTGGGCCAGTCTTTTCTAGCCATGTTTGATCGATTGTCTGGTTGGCGATAGTTTGTCCCAGAATGAGGTTCACTTTTGGCATGAGTCGGTGTAGTACTGTTGGGAAGTATCCTAGCATGACTGAGAAGTGATGGGTGGTCTTTTGGGGGATGGGTTTAAATTGTTTATTTGTGAGTGAGGCTATTTCCAGTGCAATAATTAGTCCTAGTACTGTGACAATCAATGCACTTAATTTTAGGGCGGGGGGTATAGTTATTACTGGTGTTTTTAGAGGAAGGATGTTGGATGTGATAATGCTTCCGGCAATAATGCTTCCTCAGGCTAGTCGTTTGATAGGATTGATCACTGAGGGGTTGTTTTCATTAATGGGGGAGGTTGTGTTGAATCGTGGGTGTCCTATGGAGACAAAGAAAATTACACGAAGGCTATAAATAGCAGTAAAGGACGTGGCTAGAAGGGTTAATGTTAGGGCTCAGGCGTTTAGGTAGGATGTATTTAGGGCTTCAATGATTGCGTCTTTTGAGAAGAACCCTGCCAAGAAAGGAGTGCCAGTTAGTGCTAGGCTCCCAATGGTGAGGCATGATGAGGTTAGGGGGGCTAAGTTGCTTATTCCTCCTATTTTCCGGATGTCTTGTTCGTCATTAAGGCTGTGGATGATAGACCCAGAGCAAAGGAATAGTATTGCTTTGAAGAATGCGTGTGTGCAGATATGGAGGAATGCTAGCTGGGGCTGGTTTAAGCCAATTGTTACTATTATCAAACCAAGTTGACTGGAGGTGGAGAATGCAACAATTTTTTTAATGTCATTTTGGGTGAGTGCGCAAGCTGCAGTAAACAGGGTGGTTAAGGCCCCTAGACATAGGCAAGTAGTGAGGGCAAGTTGGTTGTCTTCTATTAGGGGGCTAAGTCGGATTAACAGGAAAATTCCGGCTACAACTATGGTGCTTGAGTGAAGTAGGGCAGAGACCGGAGTGGGTCCCTCCATTGCGGAGGGCAGTCAAGGGTGAAGTCCGAATTGTGCTGATTTTCCGGTAGCTGCCAGAATTAGTCCCATAAGTGGTAGGGTAAGGTCTATTTTTTGGGAGGATGCAAATATTTGTTGTATTTCTCATGAGTTTAAGTTTGTAGCTATTCATGCTATGGAGAGGATTAGTCCGATATCTCCGACTCGGTTATAAATAACTGCTTGTAGGGCTGCAGTGTTTGCGTCTGCTCGGCCGTATCATCAGCCGATTAGTAGAAAGGACATAATTCCTACTCCCTCCCATCCAATAAACAGTTGAAATATGTTGTTTGCTGTGACTAGAATAATCATAGCTACTAGAAACATTAGAAGATATTTAAAGAATCGGTTTATATTAGGGTCGTTGTGTATGTATCATGTGGCAAATTCAAGGATTGATCATGTGACGTAGAGGGCAATTGGTGTAAAGATGATGGAGTAGTGGTCAAACTTAAAGCTTATGTTAATGTCAAAGGTTAGGTTATTTATCCATAGTCATGTGGTGGTTACAGTTTCTGTTCCTTCGTTAAGGAATAGGAATAAAGAGACAAGACTAATAAAGAATGCTATTTTTACGGAGGTTTTAACATGGGTGAGAGCTCAACTATTTTTTAGGGGTTGAGGGCTTAGCGTGGTGATTAGGGGATATAATAGTAACAAGAAGATTATTAGTAGGTTTGAGGTTATAATTAAGGCGGATGAATGCATAGTTGCTACTTGGATTTGCACCAAGAGTTTTTGGTTCCTAAGACCAATGGATTATCTATTATCCTTTAGCAACATCGAGTGAGCCACGGAGTTTAACTGTGGTCGTAGAGGATTAGCAGTCCTTACTGCCGTCGGGCCTCTCTCGGCGGACAAGGGGGTTTTAACCCCTGTTTATAGAATCACAATCTAGTATTTTAGTTAAATTATGTCTGCAGGTAGATCATCCTCAGATTAGCTCGGGCTTTAAGATTAGGATGAGTAGCGGTAAAAGGTGTAGCACTATCAGAAGGTGTTCCCGGGTGTGGGAGGGGTCTAAAGTAACAATGTGTGTTGGGAGTTGTCCTCGTTGAGTTATCAGGAATATATATAGTGAGTATGCTGCAGTAATTAAAGTTCCTATTCCTGTTAGAATAATTGATCAGTAGGATCAATTATAAAGTGAGGTAATAATCATTAGCTCCCCCATTAAGTTAGGTAGCGGGGGCAGTGCTAGGTTGGCTAGGCTACTAATAAACCATCAGGCTGTTATTAGTGGTAGGACAGTTTGGAGTCCTCGTGCTAGTAGTATTGTTCGACTATGGGTTCGTTCATAGTTTGTATTAGCTAAGCAGAATAGTGCAGAGGATGCTAGGCCGTGGGCGATTATTAAAATAATAGCTCCTGTGAATCCCCAGGGTGTTTGGATTAGAATTCCTCCTGCCACTAGTCCTATATGGCTAACAGATGAATAGGCAATTAATGATTTTAGGTCTGTTTGTCGTAAACAAATTGAGCCTGTCATAATGATTCCTCAAAGTGCTAAAATAATGAAGGGGTAGGCAAGTTCTTTTGACAGGGGGTCAAGTATGATTATTATACGGATTATACCATATCCTCCTAGTTTTAATAGTACAGCGGCTAGAACTATTGATCCTGCGATTGGTGCTTCAACATGGGCCTTAGGCAGTCAAAGATGTACACCATAAAGGGGCATTTTAACTAGGAAGGCCAACAAGCACCCTGCTCATCAAATTTTATCTCCTCATGAGATTAGCGTTAATGGTTGGGAGTAGGCTAAGGTTAGTATTGATAATGATCCTAGGTTATTTTGTAGCATTAGTAAAGATACTAGTAGGGGGAGAGATCCGGCTAGTGTGTAGAAAAGGAAGTATGTGCCGGCATTGAGTCGTTCTGCCTGGTTTCCCCATCGAGTGATGATGATTAGCGTGGGGATTAGGGTGGCTTCAAACATAATATAAAACATAATAATTTCTGTTGCCCCAAAGGCTAGAATGAGGAATACCTGAAGTGATACTAGTAGTGAGAGGTAGGCTCGTTGTCGATTTATCGGTTCGTTGTAGGTGTGTTTTTGGCTAGCTATAATTATAAGAGGTAAAAGTCAGCACGTCAGGATTAATAGTGGGGTAGATAGGGAGTCAGTGGCTATGTATGGGTTTAGGGTTGATCATCCTGTTTCTGATGTGTTAATAAATCAAGAAAGGCTGGCTAATGCAATAGTTAGGCTGTGGGCAAGGGAGGCTGGTCAAAGCCACTTGTGTGGAGTGAGTCAGATTATTGGAAATAGCATTAGTGTTGGAATGAGGATTTTTAGCATTGTAGTAAATTGAGGCTTTGTAAGTGGTCTGTCCCGTGGGTTCGTGCAGTTGCAACTAATAAGGCAAGTCCAGCTCCTGCTTCACAGGCCGAAAATGCGAGGAACAGTATTGGGGCTGAGGAGCAGTTAGTGGAGTCTAACTGTAGGGTTCATAAGGAAAGAGCAATAAATAGTGCCAACATCATGCCTTCTAAGCATAAAAGGGCGGATAATAAGTGAGTTCGGTGGAAGGTAAGTCCTATTAGTCCTAAGACAAAGGCAGAAGTGAAAGTAAATTGAGTGGGGGTCATAAGGTAGTTATGGGGTCTAACCACAGATTTTTGAGCCGAAATCAAATGTTTTGTTTTAAACTAACTGCCTATTCGGCCCATTCTAGGCCTCCTTGTGTTCATTCGTAGATTAGTCCTAGGGTAAGTAGAATAAGTACAGTGGTGGCCCATAAGACTGTTTGCGTAGGGGTCGGCATTTGGTCTGCTCAGGGGAGTGGTAGTAGTAGGGCGATTTCTAGGTCGAATAGTAAGAAAAGGATTGCTACTAGGAAAAATCGGAGGGAGAAAGGTAGTCGAGCGGACCCAAGGGGGTCAAATCCGCATTCATATGGGGATAATTTTTCAGCGTCTGGGTTTAGTTGTGGTAGTCAGAATGATACTATTGCTAAAACTATTGATAGGATTACAGCAATGGAAATTACTGTTGAAACTAAGTTCATTATCTTTCCTTGGATTTTAACCAAGACCGGGTGATTGGAAGTCACTTATACTGCTTTTAATACTAGGAAGATTTATGAGCCTCATCAATAGATTGAAACGTATAGAAACAGTCAGACAACATCTACGAAGTGCCAGTATCATGCAGCAGCTTCAAATCCAAAGTGGTGTTCTGAGGTAAAGTGGTAGTGGATTTGGCGTAGAAGGCAAACGGCTAGAAATGTCGATCCAATGATTACGTGGAGTCCATGGAATCCCGTGGCTACAAAGAAAGTAGAGCCGTATACTCCGTCAGCAATTGTGAAAGGGGCTTCATAGTATTCTATGGCTTGTAAAAATGTAAAGTAGAACCCAAGTAGGATTGTTAAGGTCAATGAGTGAATGGCTTGTTTTCGTTCGCCCTCTATAATGCTGTGGTGTGCTCATGTAACAGTAACGCCGGATGCAAGGAGAACAGCTGTATTTAAAAGTGGTACTTCAAATGGGTCAAGAGTAGTAATTCCTGTGGGAGGTCAGCACCCTCCTAGTTCAGGGGTGGGGGCGAGGCTGGAGTGGTAGAATGCTCAGAAGAACCCCAGGAAAAAGAATACTTCTGATGTGATGAATAGGACTATTCCGTATCGTAGGCCTTTTTGGACTGGAGGGGTGTGGTGTCCTTGAAATGTTCCTTCTCGGACAATGTCTCGTCATCATTGATATATAGTGAGGAGAAGCAGGGTTATTCCTAAGACTATGGTGATTAGTGAGTTGTAGTGAAATCAAATGGCAAGTCCGGATGTTAGTAGTAGAGCGGCAATTGCGCCTGTTAGAGGTCAGGGGCTGGGGTCAACTATGTGGTATGCATGTGCTTGGTGGGCCATTAAACATTTTCTTGTAGATAAAGACTTAGTAGTAATACGAATACGTAGGCTTGGATCATGGCCACTGCGGTTTCTAAAAGGGTGAGGAGGAGGAGTAAGACTGCGGTAAGAGTTGCAACCGTAGGCATTATTGGTAGTAATACATAGGCGCCGGTTGCGATAAGTTGAATTAATAGGTGACCTGCTGTTAGGTTAGCGGTAAGTCGCACTCCAAGGGCGATTGGTCGGATAAATAGGCTGATCGTTTCAATGATAATGAGTACGGGGATAAGGGGTACTGGGGTCCCTTCTGGGAGCAAGTGTCCCAGTACTATGGTGGGCTGGTTTCGTATTCCAATGATAACTGTTGCTATCCAAAGGGTAAGTGCGAAGCCTATGTTTAGTGAGAGTTGTGTAGTTGGCGTGAAAGTATATGGGAGGAGGCCTAGTATATTAATGGTAATTAGAAAGATTATTAAAGAAGTTAGTATTGTTGCTCATTTGTGTCCTCCTAGGCCGAGAGGGAGTATTAATTGATGGGTAAATTGTCCAATAAACCAGGACTGTAGGCTTATAAGGCGGTTATTTAGTCATCGTGAGCTGGGAGTTGGGTATAAAATTCATGGTAGAGTGAGAGCAAGTGCTATTAGGGGAATTCCCATGTATGTGGGGCTCATAAATTGGTCAAAGAAGCTTAGTGTCATGGGAGGTTTCAGGGGTTGGGTGTGGGGGGTTTTGTGTCATGAGAGGCAGGATCATGAGGGAATGTGTGTTTAATCACTTTTGAGGGGATAATAAGGAGAAATACTAGTCATGAAAAAATCAGGATGGAGAATCAAGGGGCGGGATTGAGCTGAGGCATGTCACTAGGGGTGGTTGGGGGCCACCAATCTTTAGCTTAAAAGGCTAATGCTATGTCCCAGTTTAGCTTCTTAGTGAGGCGTCTTCAAGTATAATAGTGGATCAGTTTTCAAAGTGTTCTAATGGGACGGCTTCAACTACGATAGGCATGAAGCTATGGTTTGCTCCGCAGATTTCGGAGCATTGTCCGTAGAACACCCCTGGGCGAGAGGCAATAAAGGCTGTTTGATTTAAACGTCCGGGTACCGCATCTATTTTTACTCCTAGTGCGGGCACGGCTCATGAGTGGAGGACGTCCTCTGCAGAGACTAGTACTCGAATTGGAGATTCAGCAGGTACTACTATTCGGTGGTCTGTTTCTAGTAGTCGAAATTGTCCTGGGGCCAGATCTTGTGTGGGGATTATGTATGAGTCAAATCCGAGGTCTTCGTAATCAGTGTACTCATAGCTTCAATATCATTGGTGGCCTATTGCTTTAACTGTGAGATGTGGGTCATTGATTTCATCTATAAGGTAAAGGATTCGTAGTGAGGGGAGGGCAATTAGGATAAGAATCACTGCTGGAAGAACTGTTCAAATAATCTCAATTTCTTGGGAGTCTAAAATATATTTGTTTGTGAGTTTTGTTGATACTATTGCCACGATAATGTAAAGAACTAAGGTGCTAATTAGGAAAACAATTATTAAGGCATGGTCATGGAAGTGGAGAAGTTCTTCTATTACAGGTGAAGCCGCGTCTTGGAATCCTAGTTGTGAGGGATGTGCCATTCTAGCATGGTGCTTAAAATACGTGGGATTTTAACCCACGATTTTGCCTTGACAAGGCAATGTAATGTGGGCTTTACTAGTATTTTATAAAGAAAGTGGCAGAGTGGTTATGTAGTTGGCTTGAAACCATCGTATGGGGGTTCAATTCCCTCCTTTCTCGTTAACCAGCTTTCACTAGGACGAATGCTGGTTCTTCAAATGTGTGGTAGGGAGGAGGGCAGCCATGTAGTCATTCAATGTTTGTTGAGGTAAGTTCAATTGATGCGACTTCTCGTTTAGCAGCAAATGCTTCCCAAATAATAAATAAGAATATAATAACAGCGATTAGAGAGATTATTGAGCCGATAGAGGAGACTGTGTTTCATAGAGTATATGCATCAGGATAGTCTGAGTATCGTCGGGGCATGCCAGCCAGTCCTAGGAAGTGTTGTGGGAAGAAGGTTAAATTAACCCCTACAAATATAACTCCGAAGTGGATTTTTGTTCATGTACTATGGAGAGTATAGCCTGAAAATAAGGGGAATCAGTGTACGAATGCAGCCATGATCGCAAATACTGCTCCTATTGAAAGTACATAGTGGAAGTGAGCAACTACGTAGTAGGTATCATGTAGTATAATGTCTAATGAAGAGTTGGCTAGGACGATGCCGGTGAGGCCTCCGACAGTGAATAAAAAGATAAATCCCAGGGCTCATAGTATTGGCGTTTCTCATTTGATTGAGCCGCCATGGAGGGTAGCAAGTCAGCTAAATACTTTTACCCCGGTTGGAATTGCGATGATTATAGTGGCAGAGGTGAAGTAGGCTCGTGTGTCTACGTCCATCCCTACTGTAAACATATGGTGAGCCCATACGATAAACCCAAGGAGGCCGATGGCTATTATAGCTCAGACCATGCCCATATATCCGAAAGGTTCTTTTTTGCCGGAGTAGTAGGCTACAATGTGTGAGATCATGCCGAACCCAGGGAGAATAAGAATATAAACTTCGGGGTGACCGAAGAACCAGAATAAGTGTTGGTATAAGATTGGGTCTCCTCCTCCTGCAGGGTCAAAGAATGTCGTATTTAAATTTCGGTCTGTGAGTAATATTGTAATACCAGCAGCAAGCACAGGGAGAGAGAGAAGAAGTAGTACAGCTGTAATAAGTACAGATCAGACAAATAAAGGAGTTTGATATTGTGAGACGGCTGGGGGTTTTATATTAATAATAGTAGTAATGAAATTAATGGCACCCAAGATAGAGGAGACCCCTGCTAAGTGTAGTGAGAAGATTGTTAAATCTACAGAGGCACCAGCATGGGCTAAGTTACCGGCTAAAGGGGGGTAAACAGTTCAGCCTGTTCCAGCCCCTGCTTCAACCCCAGAAGAAGCTAATAGTAGCAGAAATGAAGGGGGTAGAAGTCAGAAACTTATGTTGTTTATTCGGGGAAATGCTATGTCAGGAGCACCAATCATTAGTGGGATTAGTCAGTTGCCGAAACCTCCAATTATGATAGGTATGACTATAAAGAAGATTATTACAAAGGCATGTGCTGTAACAATTACATTATAAATCTGGTCGTCTCCCAGAAGAGCACCGGGTTGGTTTAATTCAGCTCGAATTAGTAAGCTTAGGGCTGTGCCTACTATTCCAGCTCAGGCACCAAATACTAGGTAGAGGGTGCCGATGTCTTTGTGATTGGTGGAGAAAAATCAGCGTGTGATTGCCACAGGTAGGATGGCTGAGGGTTTAAGCGGTGGATTGTAGTTCCACAAACAGAGGTTCAAGTCCTCTTCTTATCAAGCTCCGAGGTGTATATCATGTGAGATTGCAAATCTTAAGAAGTAGGCTAACCCCCTACCGGGGCTTTCCCCCGCCTTGGTCCCCGTTAGGCGGGGGAAAGTAGATGGATGCCCGCTGGTTTAGGGCGTTTAGCTGTTAACTAAAAGTTTGTAGGATCGAGGCCTTCTCATCTAGTAAGGCTTTAGCTTAATTAAAGTGTCTGTTTTGCATATAGAAGATGTGGGATAAAGTCCTGCAAGTCTTAGTCAGGGGCTGGGGGGTTTTCACCTCCGCTTAGAGCTTTGAAGGCTCTTGGTCTTATAGTTATCCTAAGTCCCTGGGTTAGTGTATTATTACCGTTAAGACTATTGGGCTTAGGGGGAGAAGTCCTAGTGCTAGGGTGGTGGCCATGGCTAGTATTAAGGTTAGTTGCTTGGATGGGAGGCGTCAGGTGGCTGTGTGGGGGAGCGTGGTGGGGGAGGTGGTTAAGGTTATAGCGTATGATAGACGGAGGTAGAAGTACAGGCTTAGGAGGGCTGTCATTGCTGCAATTGTTGCTGTAAGGGGCAGGTTTTGTTTGGTCAGCTCTGTTAGGATCATCCATTTTGGGAGGAATCCAGATAGGGGTGGTAATCCTCCTAGTGATAATAAGATTAGGGGGGTGAGGGCAGTCAGGGCAGGGGCTTTGGCTCAGGAGCAGGCTAGGGAGTTAATATTGAGGGAGGAGGTAAGCTTGAAGGTAAGGAATGTTGCTGAGGTTATGACTAGGTATAGTGTTAGTGCTAGGAGAGTCAGTGAGGGAGAGAATTGTAGTACCAAGATCATTCATCCTAGGTGAGCGATTGATGAGTATGCTAGGATTTTTCGTGTTTGGGTTTGGTTTAACCCGCCTCATCCTCCAACAATCATAGAGGTCAATCCCAATGCAACTAGAAGTGTTGGATTTGTGTCGTTTAGTTGCATTATAAGGGCGAATGGTGCTAGTTTCTGTCAGGTAGAGAGGATGACCCCTGTAGTTAGGTCAAGCCCTTGAAGTACTTCTGGCAGTCAAAAGTGTATGGGGGCTAGTCCTAGTTTTAGTGCTAGTGCTATAGTAACTACTGTTATGGTTAAGGGGTTTGATATTTCTTGAATGTTTCATTCTCCTGTGACCCAGGCGTTTGTAGTGCTTGCAAACAGGATTATCGTGGCGGCTGTCGCCTGGGTTAGGAAATATTTAGTTGTGGCTTCAACCGACCGGGGGTGGTGATGTTGGGTTATTAGTGGAATAATGGCTAGTGTGTTGATTTCTAGGCCCATTCAGGCCATCAATCAGTGTGAGCTGGCGAATGTAGTTGTGGTTCCCAAGCCTAGGCTAAATAGTAAGACGGTAAGGACGTAAGGATTCATTAGTGAAGGAAGGAGTTTAACCAACATGTTTGGGGTATGGGCCCAAAAGCTTATTTAGCTGACTTTACTAGGAGGTGGTGTAGTGGAAGCACGAAGAGTTTTGATCTCTTTAGTTTGGGTTCGATTCCCTTCTTTCTAAGGAGTTAGGGGGACTTGAACCCCCGTGGTTCACTCTATCAAAGTGGCCCTTAACATTCAGGCATAATTCCTTTTACTAGGTTTGTGGGGGGATACTTGCGAGCGCAATTGGTAGTGACAGGTGTCATAGTACTAAAGCCAGGGTTAGTGGGAGGAAGCTTTTTCAGATTAGGTGCATTAGTTGGTCATATCGAAATCGGGGATAAGAGGCTCGGACCCAGAGGAAGACAATTGATAGAAGGGCTGCTTTAGTCATAAGATTTATGGTGGTTAGTTCGGGGAGGTGGGGTAGGTGTGATGCTCCTAGGAATAGAATTGTCGATAGTGTGTTTATTAGTAAAATGTTTGCGTATTCAGCTAGGAAGAATAGGGCGAATGGTCCTCCTGCATACTCTACGTTGAATCCTGATACTAGCTCTGATTCTCCCTCTGTTAGGTCAAAGGGGGCTCGATTAGTTTCTGCTAGGGTTGAGATATATCATATTGCTGCTAGGGGTCATGCAGGTAGGATCAGTCAAATGCTTTCTTGTGTGGTATTAAATGTTTGTAGGGTAAATCCTCCAGAGAAAATGATGACTGATAGTAGAATTAGTCCTAGGCTGACCTCATAGGAGATAGTCTGGGCTACAGCTCGTAGGGCTCCAATTAGTGCATATTTTGAGTTTGATGCTCACCCTGAGCCTAGGATAGAATATACTGCTAGGCTGGATATGGCTAGTATGAATAGTACTCCTAAGTTTATGTTGGTGATTGGGTGGGGTATTGGCATTGGGGCTCATAAGACAAGGGCTAAGGTTAGGGCAAGTATCGGGGTTGATAGAAATAGAATTGGGGATGAGGTTGATGGTCGTACTGGCTCTTTGATAAATAATTTTACTCCGTCAGCAATAGGTTGGAGTAGGCCATAGGGTCCTACGATATTTGGGCCCTTACGTAGTTGTATATAGCCCAGTACTTTTCGTTCGATAAGGGTTAGGAAGGCAACTGCCAATAGTACGGGGACGATGAAAGCTAGGGGGTTTAGAATGTAGATAGTGATAGTTGAAATCATAGCTGGGGAGAGGACTTGAACCTCTGTAGAAAGGGCTTAGGCCTTTCGCAATGTCCGGGCTCTGCCACTCTAGCATGCCTTTGTCTTAGGCAAAGGGTTGTACCCCCTTGTCTAATTTAGTTGTTTTCATTAGGTAGGGGAGGAGTGTGCTTTTAGCATGGGCTCCGTTTTCCCGGTCCTTTCGTACTAGGGTAAGCTACATCATAGATAGAAACTGACCTGGATTGCTCCGGTCTGAACTCAGATCACGTAGGACTGTTAATCGTTGAACAAACGAACCCTTAATAGCGGTTGCACCATTAGGATGTCCTGATCCAACATCGAGGTCGTAAACCTTCTTGTCGATAGGGGCTCTTAAAGAAGATTGCGCTGTTATCCCTGGGGTAACTCGGTCCGTTGATCGGCTTTAAAAAGGCCGGATCTGTTAGGTCAGAAGTTCTGTTACTTAGAGCTGTGGCTCTTAGTTTTAGGAAGGTTTTCCTAGTCCTCATGGGGGCTTACTTTTCCCCCGTGGTCGCCCCAACCAAAGATATTCAAAGCAGTATCTACTTGGTTTGTATTACTTTGTTTTGTTTTATTAACATAGTCTACTTATAATCTTAAGCTCCACAGGGTCTTCTCGTCTTATGTTGTTATCCCCGCTTCTGCACGGGGAGATCAATTTCATCGACTGGGATAAGGAGACAGCTAAGCCCTCGTAATGCCGTTCATACAGGTCTTCATTTAAAAGACAAGTGATTGCGCTACCTTTGCACGGTCAAAATACCGCGGCCGTTAAACAATTGTCACAGGGCAGGCGGGACCTCTTATTCTTGGTTCGCAAGAGGCGATGTTTTTGGTAAACAGGCGAGGCTTATGTTTGCCGAGTTCCTTCTCATCCTTTTAGTCTTTCCCGGGTGGCACTCCTGTGTAGGTTTAACGATCGAAATATATTGAGTGTATTTCTTGTTTACATTTATTTTATTCATTTCCCTCTTTGTTTGGGGTCGTTAACTTTCGGTGGCTTGTCCGTTCCGATGTACACCTGTGCTGGGAGGGACTTATAGTCCCTTATTACTCATTTTAGCATAATCTTTCCCATGTATGCATGGGGTGGTCTAATAGTTATAGGGGTTTAAGATGTTTTATCAGTATAATCGGATTTATAGGTTGTATGAGCTTTAACGCTTTCTTCATAGGTGGCTGCTTTTAGGCCCACTAGAACAATTTCCTTAGTTAATTATGATCTTTAACCTTCTTTTAAAGTTGTATCTTTACTCAAAGGAGCTGTACCTCCTTTGATTTACTCTTCTAGTTTCCTGGGGCCAACTGTTCGTTATACTAGTGGCGGGGGAGGAAGTCTTGAAGGCTGAACTTCTATCCATTTCTTAGACAACCAGCTATTACTAGGCTCGGTAGGTTTGTCACCTCTACTCGAAGCTCTTCCCACTCTTTTGCCACAGAGACGGGTTGGCCCTGTTATAGGCTGTCTTGGAGTAGCTCGTCTAGTTTCGGGGGCTTAGACTAAAGTTCTCTTTGCCTAAGATTACTTGCTAAATCATGATGCAAAAGGTACGAGTGTTAATCTCTGCTTTTTTAGGCTTGAATAAATTATTTCATTTCTCTTTCAGCTTTCCCTTGCGGTACTTTTTCTATTGCTCTAAGGTTTTCCTTTTCTGTCTCCCATACTTAGGGGGAAAAATGGTTTGTCTTGTTCTTTTGGGTTTCTTAGTTTTATTTCTATGTTTAAGGTTTTTGAACTATTAAGTAGGCTAGCTTTTAAGCTCAAAACGACTCGATTTGCACGGGCGATTTCTCAGTGTAAGGGAGATGCTTTACTGTTTTAGCTACGTTTTGGTTTATCCAAGTGCACTTTCCAGTACACTTACCATGTTACGACTTGCCTCCCCTTGGGTCTAGTAATTTTTTATTTAATTGTTATAACGAACTTGGGGAGAGTGACGGGCGGTGTGTACGTGCTTCAGAGCCAGTTTCAGTAGGGCTTTCTATTCCCTGCTTACTGCTAAATCCTCCTTTAGATGTGGTTTTCATCATATCATTCGTGTACTCTGTGCTAGAGAGTGTAGCCCATTTCTTCCCACCTCATATGCTACACCTCGACCTGACGTATTGAGCGATGCTAATTATGCTTACTATGAGTCCCTTGCGGGGTAAGCTGACGACGGCGGTATATAGGCTGTGTTAAACAAGAGGTGGTGAGGTTGAACGTGGATTATCGGTTCTAGAACAGGCTCCTCTAGGTGGGTCTGAAGCACCGCCAAGTCCTTTGGGTTTTAAGCTAGCGCTTGTAGTTCCCGGGCGGATAGATTCAATTTTCTATCAAAGTTTACGGCTAAGCATAGTGGGGTCTCTAATCCCAGTTTGTGTCTTAGCTGCCGTGGGTTCAGATATTAATAAAGCTACCTTCGTATGTGGGCTTCGTCTCTTCGTTTGCGTATGACAGCTGGGAAGAGGTTCGGCTTTACTGCTTAGTTTTCTTAACCACCCTTTGTGCCGATTCCTATCAACTTGGGCCTCTCGTATAACCGCGGTGGCTGGCACGAGTTTTACCGGCCCTGTTGTCTTTAACTAAGTCAAGTTTTCACTAATAGCTTAATGTTTATCACTGCTGAGTTCCCTTGGGGGTATGGCTAAGCAAGGCGTTTTGGGCTATCTTTTAGTTTGATGTGCCTGATGCCGGCTCCTTTCTTCTAGTCCTGGAAGTTAAGGGCATTCTCATAGGGGTGCGGATACTTGCATGTGTAAGTATAGTCAAAGCTGATAGTAAAGTCAGGACCAAACCTTTGTGCCTACGGGGCTTACTAGGGCCCATCTTAACATCTTCAGTGTTATGCTTTAGTTAAGCTACGTTAGC